GTTCCAAAAGATGTTAATCGCAAATAAAAGGATTGTTTACGAATAAAAACAAATAAAAATTCGCATTCAAACACATAAAAATTGTATAGGAACCGAAATAGTCTTTTATTTTCTTTTGAAAAAACGAAAATGGATTTCTTCTGAGTAATGAGAAGACTATTCCAATTATGATATTCGTGAAGAAAGAATCGCAATAAATGCAAAAAGGGAACATCTTGAATCCAGCATTGAAGAATTTGAACCAAGATTTCCATATGGATAGGATGAGGTATTAGTATATCTGAGACATAATTTAAATGTGATAATTTGTCCTCTAAAAAGGGAAAAATTGAATGAATTGATCGTAAATTATGATATTTTGGTATTTCTTTTTCTTTGAAATAAGATACTAATCGCAGCGAGAATGGAATTTCTACAATAATTGAAAAACTTTCTGATATCATTTGAGAATAAAAACGAGAATAAAAAAAATTGTTGTGGGTGTGCCCAACAAATCGATTTTGGTTAGAATCATTAACCAAAGAAATCAAAGATTTCTGTTGATAGATTCGAATAATTAAACGTTTTACAAGTGCTAAACTATATTTATTGCCATAACCAAAAACTTCCGCGGATTCGTAAAAAATTGAACCATTTAAACCATAATCATGAGCAAGTGCATAAATATACTCCTGAAAGAGTAGCGGATATAGGAAGTGTTGTTGCCGAGATCTATCCTTTTCTAAATATCCTTGTAATTCTTCCATTGACTTACATTTCTACTTGAACCAGAAACAATAGGCATTTCTTGAATTATCAAATTATACATAGTGCAATATATATGGTCAGAACAGGGTATGTATTATGTATGGAAAAAAATATATACCCCGGAAACAGGGAGTCCAATCAACAGATCTTTTTCCTCTCCCCTTCTATCCAATGGGTTTATCTTCGTTATAATTACCAGAGGGTCAAAAATCTTTTATTTTTACAACCCGATCGCTCTTTTGACTTTGGAACAAATTCTTTTTGTCAGTATACTGTTTCTTCTACACATTCGTTTCCAATCCATAATAGAGAAATAGTTAGGATTTATTAAAAAAGAAAAAAAAAAAAGAATCAAAGGTCCATTCACGGGAGAACCCTTCCCCGCATCAGGCACTAATTTATTTTTAACATCTAATTAGATCGGGTAATTATTCAAATTAAGAATAGAAGCTCGTTACTTTTTTTTTATCAGAATTGGAGCCGTAGGGCTCTATCCATTTATTCACTAGACCAACTGTAAATGTGAATTTCTTTTGCCCTCCTCCAAAAATCAAAACAAAATTTTGGAATGATCCGGTAAGGATCAACTCAAAATTCCACTCAAAAAAATAAGAATATAATAAGAAATTCCATTTTTTCTTATTATTACGACATGCTGTTTTTTCCATCCATTACCTTTCAGGATCTGTCGTGGTCTTATAGACTCTACCAAGAGTCTGGACGAATTCCTTGCTTCATCCAAATGTGTAAAAGATCATAGTCGCACTTAAAAGCCGAGTACTCTACCGTTGAGTTAGCAACCCAGATAAATATGATATGTAGATACGATCGAAATAAAAAAAATCAATTGAATTGCACTGTACAACTACGTCAAAACATTGAACTAATAAGAAATGAAATATAAAGGAAAGATTTTATGATCAATTATAAACATCAAAATAGCAAAATGAGCGGATCGAATTTTAAACAACAGATTCCCAATAGAAATGTCAAAATTTACATTTACAGACCGCCCCCTTTTCTCAAAATTTTTGATTTTTGTTAAGAAAATACATCTTGTATAACAGTAAATCCGGCAAACCCATTATTTGACTGAAGTAAAGGAAAAACCAATAGGGGTCGGAGTCGGAATAAACAGATCTATTTATCTACGATCGAATTATATTTGTTCGATACACCATTGTCAATATGAATGGAATGTTGAGAAAACAAATTCAATTAATTCAATTAAATTAATAAGTAAATCAAATAAGTATTTGTGTTGGATTGGCACAACAAGAAATAAAGTAAATTAAGTATAAATAGAACAAGAAAAGAGCAAATTGTGGGTAAATAATTACCAAAAATAGATACTAGTTACCCTTCCTTTTTTATTTAGAAATTTTGTTTTTTTTTTCTTTACGAAGCTCTTTCTTTAAATAATTCTGCTTTCCTTAAAATATCATGAACAGTTCCTGTAGGTTGAGCACCTTTTTCAAGGAAATAACGAATAGCAGGAACGTTTAAATAAGTTTGATTCTGTATCGGATCGTAAAAACCCACTTTTTGAAGATCTCTCCCTTCTCGTCGGGATCGAGCATCAATTGCAACGATTCGATAGATCGCTCATTGGGATAGATGTAGATAAATAATACCCCCCCCCCTAGAAACGTATAGGAGGTTTTCTCCTCATACGGCTCGAGAAAAATGATTCTAATATTTCTGTATATTCTGTATATAATGGCAAATAGATCCATAAAATAATGAATTAGACTATGATTTGAGTTGTTTTTTGTTCTTACTTACAGAAAAAAGAAATATCATTCGTACTCATAACTCAAGTTGGGTAATTTTGAAAAAGTTCGAAGGTAAATCCTTAGGCATTTCTTGAGTCGTCTCTAACCTCTCTTGTTTGTCTCGTCTCTATTTTTACTCCTCATTATAATAAAATAATAAAATTATTGAGACAATTGAAAATAGTGTTTCCTTGTTCCGGAATCCTTTCTCTTTGCTTTGTAAAATCATTGGGTTTAGACATTACTTCGGTGATCTTTACTCCTTTTTTTTCAAAATGGCAGCAACATACCTTTTGTTTTTTGTTATTTCTTTCTGTGGAAAGATAATACGAACGATTGATTCCCTTGTAATATAATACACTTTACATTTTAATCGAAAAGTTTTACTTTACCAATTCCAACAAGTTGACTTTTTTTATTTCATTTCAAACTTGTTCAAATTTTAACCCTTTGATTTCAATTTCTATATTGAGGATATACTTACAAAGTTGGTCTAACTTATTAATTGTTACTAACCCTAGATTCTTCCCCCGATAAATTAATCAATACTTTTTGCTCGAGCTCCATCATGTACTATTCCTTTCCCATTTACGAACCCAACACAAATTAGGTTAGGTTCCGAGCAGGAACAGAACAAACTATGTCGATTCAAGAGCATCTTCATTCCTATAGAAAATGGTGGGTATAAGAATCCACAACGAATCATGTCCTTCAAGTCGCACGTTGCTTTCTACCACATCGTTTCAAACGAAGTTTTACCATAACAACATTCCTCTAATTAAAAATTGAATTTTGAACCGGTATGGAATTGATTCAATATGGAATCATGAATAGTCATTGGTTCAACGGTATATAATACTTTCTATGTATCTATGGATAGATAAATGGATAGATAAATAATTATCCGGAAAAGTCTTAGAAAGGTTTTATTAAAGTTATTTCACCCCATATTCTATCCTATGAATGAAACAGCTTTCTAAAAAAGAGGAATATACTTAAGTCTTATTTATATCTTCAACAGATCGTTCGGAATGGTGAATCATGAAAAAAAAGATCCTATTTTTCTCGAACAAATAAATTCGAAACCTCAAAAGAATGGCCCTTAATGGATTTCCAATTCCGGACCAAAATCAGTTATTAACCAAATATAAGCTAGTCCGATGACTCGAAAAGGTCGTAAGTTTCTCTATAATATAGATTTTTCACAATAGATTTTTCAGACTTCTTCAAGTACCAAGGTTCATAAAAATGAAGTCAAAATAAAAATTGTTTTTTGTTTTCATGAGTATGGAATAGAAAAGGTCTCGTGTAAGGTAAGATAAGATTAAAGTCGTTATTCTTTCTTTCATCTGAAAGAGAAAATCAGAATCAAGAATAACTCTAATCTTTTCGTATCCATCATATACAACGAACAGTTATTACCGGGGGTAATCATGGATATTTAAAGAATCACAGACCCTTTTGACTTAACCAAAGAGCCGCTATTACTGAAATAGAACAATACGATAACAATACATAATATATATTATAGGACTTGTTCATTTTATATTATACAGATTATACAGACGGATTTTTTTTACTTCTGGTTCAATAATCTTTCCACCAATTCCAATAAAGTCAAGCAAATGGAATATATAAATTTCCATCCATTTAATCGTTACATTACATTGATTTCCAATTATTCATTTGAATAAGATAAAATACAAAAAAAACGACATCTGGATCAACTCGTTTTTCCTATTTTTTCCCAGCTTTAGAAGTTTTAAGACGAACGATGAAAGAAATGAAATTCATACCAAAAACTACGTAATCTTTAGTCTCCACATAAAGTGGGGAATTGGGGTACACCGTTTATTTTCTTTAGGCTTTCCTTGGGGAATGGAATAGAAAAAAGGCCTTTTTTTTATTTCGATTCAGAATGCATCATGCGAGAATTCACATTTCATCGATATGGAACACAAAGTTTCCCTAAGTAACTTACTTCAATATGAATATGAGTAGTAGTACAAGTATACTCTGAATGGGAATGATACACCCCCAATTCTTTTTTGAATTAAGAATTCAAAGAAATATCTTTATTTCTACCCGTACACTCGATCACGTTTGTGAGAAACCAAACGAAAGAAAAGATATAATTCTTAGAATTATTCATATTTCTAGAATTCAGAACAAAAGGCGAGATCACATTATATCCAAAATGAAACAGAAAATTGTTAAAGAGAAGAATCTTTCGTTTCTGATGGAGACGATCTGGGACGGAAGGATTCGAACCTCCGAATAACGGGACCAAAACCCGTTGCCTTACCGCTTGGCCACGCCCCATTTAGATTTAGAATTTATATTCGACACTAATAAAGACTAATATTGGTATTGGTCATTCGTCAATCCCAACCAAAATACATATGAAATACATTGCTGCTAGGATTCAGCACATGGAAATATGGAATAAAAAAAAAATTATTGATCATTACATAAAATTCAATTAAGATATTGTATGAAACTCAAATTCCTTGTATTCTCATTTGAGAATGAAAGGAAAGATTTTAGATTTGGGAGAGTTCGAAGAAAAAGAAGGGTTTTTTGACCTCTCGTTTTTCCCTAAGAAAAAGAACTCAACCAAAATCAAATTTTCTAATCTACAAGAATGAAATGTTTCTTATGCTTAATATCTTTAATTTAATCTGTATCTGTCTTAATTCTACCCTCTATTCGAGTAGTTTTTTCTTCGGCAAATTGCCCGAGGCTTATGCCTTTTTCAATCCAATCGTAGATGTTATGCCTGTCATACCTGTACTATTTTTTCTCTTAGCCTTTGTTTGGCAAGCTGCCGTAAGTTTTCGATAAAATTTTTAATGCTCCGCTCATGATTTATCCGAAAAAAATTCGAAAAATTGATAAGATCAGATAAGTTTTACATTATGAACCCTCGATTCAAAAATCGAAATTCTTTTATATTGAATAACCGCAGTGACAAATTTGGATCAACTTATTTCCTCGTTCTGACCTTCCAGTAAACAAGGACTTTCTAAGGACCCCACAATACCAAATAATGGATATGGCCAAAAATTTTTGGTAATGAAGGAATCCGAATCTTTCTTTTCTTATTACAAATAAATTCGTGAAAATTACTTTTTTTTTTCAAGAAAAGACTTCATTTGGGGGGTGTTATGTCAAAATAGTGTATATGATAAAAAATAGGCAATCTATTTCCTTTTTCCAAAAAAATAATCTTGGAGATTGTGTAATGCTTACTCTCAAACTCTTCGTTTACACAGTAGTGATATTTTTTGTTTCTCTCTTCATCTTTGGATTCTTATCTAACGATCCGGGCCGTAATCCCGGACGCGAGGAATAAAAAAAAAGGATTTTGAGTTTTTCTTTACTTTTTTATGTATTCCATACATTTACCTATTATGAAAAATCAGGGATTGAAATTGGAAAAATTTTGAAAGTCTGAAGTAATCAGAGGGGGCGGAGAGAGAGGGATTCGAACCCTCGGTACAAATAACTCGTACAACGGATTAGCAATCCGCCGCTTTAGTCCACTCAGCCATCTCTCCCAATTCAAAATTTTTCATTTTTTATGTGATGTGACACGTGAAGTAAAAAAGATTAAAAGAACCCTCGTTTTCTTTCTTTATTTTTATTATAATTATAAGTATAAGGATAAAATAACACTAATAATATATTCTAAATAAATATTCTATTAAAATAGATAAGATATCTACGAATTTGATCAATAATTCAATTCAGATAATGTAATGATTCGAAACGGATATCTTATCTCCAATAGAATAGATACAGAAAGAATACCTTACTTCTTTGATTACTTCTTTTATTTTGTAAGAAAGGTTCATTCCCCCGGCCTGGTTAAGTACTGGCCGGGCCATTACATTACTTCTGATGAATCATTTCATAGATCAAACGATTTAATTATTTTTGATTTGATATCAAATCAAAAATACTTGCTTGTTATTGAAGCAACAAGAAAGCCAATTTCCATCCCTATTCCTATGATAGAAGTGTCATTTATTAGTATTATTAACACCATGGAAATAATATACTATAATATACTATAGAATATGATATACTATATCATGTGATATACTATGGAATATGAAAGAATATGAATATTTTTCACCATTCTTATTAAGTATTTTAAGTTAAGATTTTTTTGTTATTAGTATTTTTTTCTCAATCTACTTAATTACTTAACTGGATAAAGAATACATACATATATTAAATATTAAACAATATTAAAAATGAAACACACATAGAATATATTCTAACATATATAACATACATATATAACATAACTCATTTATTTGTTCAAGGGACAAGCTTTATTTGAACATTTGAGATCCAATCGATCCGAATTCAAATTCATAAAATACGGCAGTTGAGGGGAAAGTTGAAAACAAAAAAAGAAATGCGGAATTCATCATTTCTATGGTCCAGCTTCAATAACTCCTTCGATTTAGGACTGTCAATAATGACTTACAGCAAGTGAAAAGTTATACTTTTCACTTTATTATTATATATTATAATAATATATTTATTATATTTTATATTCTATTTATATTCTAAATTTTTTATTTATTTATTTTTTATTTAAATAAAAAATAAACTTTCTGTTCTTCGCCTATTTTTTCAAATACCCCCGCCCCGGCGGGACGTAGTGTCAACGCTAGAATTTTCATGAGTCTGATGCTATCTTAATTGCATCTCATTCCTTTGTTCGACAAAAGGTATATCCATATATAATAATGGATATGTGGCGGGTATAGTTTAGTGGTAAAAGTGTGATTCGTTCGATTAATAACTTAAATAGTTAAGGGATCTTTCGGTTTTTTAATATTCCGATCAAAAAACTTTATTTCTTAAAAAGGTTTAATCCCTTTTCCTTCAATAGCATATTTGAAGAAGAATATACATTCTCGCGATTTGTATCCAAAGGTCAATTAGAAATTGAATAAAA